GTATTCTTGTGATCGGTTTACTAGGTATTTTCTTTTATGGTTCATACTCCGGGTTGGGTTCATCTCTGTAATAATCTAATAATAAGATGAACTCAGTTGGAGATAGAAAAGCTTAAGAAGGCAAGGGGATCCTTGCCTTCTTAATTTAAGCTTTCATAATATTTTATTAGTCGAAATAAAAAATAAATAACTTTTCCCGATTTTGAAAAAAAAAAACTTCATTTCATTTTTTCTGATAATGTTTTTGAAAACTTCATTAATTGATTTAGAACATCTCTTATTCGCTGATAGTATCTTATCCATCTTTCAAAGTTAGAAGAAAGAATCGCTCGATTTCATTTTCCTGAATGACACAATTACAATATATATTTCTGGCGATCAGATATTATGCAAAGCAAATCGTTTTCGAATAGATCCTTACTCTACTCTATTTAGTATCTCATCAAAGTTGAATTTCTTTCTAAGTTCATTAGAATAAGTTCTATTTTATCAAAAGATTGACCTCTATTTTTTGTTTGTTCACTACTTTAATATATGTAATAAATAGAAAAAAAAGAGTTCTAATAAACCTGGAAAAAAAATAGAAACTAAGGATAGTAATCTTTGACGAACGGGATCAAAAACCTTATGTAGACACAAGAAAGAAATGCAGAAAATTCCTTTCTTGTGTCAAAGAAAAGACTAAGAAGAAGGCGAATAATCCTTTGTTTTCTATTCTCCGCTTACTTATCTTATGTTTAGTATCCAGTCAAATTTTCGATTTTATTCGAATTTTATTCTATTAGAGTAGAAAACGATTGATCCATTCTATGACATTTCAATCTCACAAGAGTGACCTAGTGACACCGCTCGAATTTGGCTTGAACAAAAAAGAAGAGATAAAGTAAAATAATCTTCTTTACAATATACATACTATGACTAGGAATGCGGTACAAATAATTCCCGATATCGACATCTGGAATAGAAACAAAACAAGCAAAAAGCTTTTTCTAATTTTGGATCATACATAACATAATTGAATTGCCAAAACAAGAATTGGATTCTTTTTACGAACTTGATATTGGAAATTCGCGAATCTAGAAATTCATTTCGGACAATTGAACCTTCTCAAACTGTTTCTTCTTAAGAACCAAAAATATTTGTGCCAAAATAACAGATGCCAAGAAGAACAAAAGGCCTTGGACACGGAATGGATCTTGAAGTACTATTTCTGCATCCCCTTGACCAAATCCACCCACATTAGGATTACTCGTTAATGGCTGATCAAGTTTGATAGATTCGCCTTCGGAAACAAGAAGTTCTGGCCCTGGGGGAATAATATCAACCACTTGACGTTCATCTGACTCATCCGATATGGTTATTTCGTACCCCCCTTTTTCTTTTCGTATGATTTTCCTTACTACACCAGACGCTGTAGCATTATAAACTGTATTGTTACTCTTGCTCCCATCGGGATAAATCTGACCCCTTCCTCTGTTCCCGCCTACATATATGGGATATTTTAAGAAGTGAACATCTTTATTAGTAGCGGGGTCCGGGGAAAGAATAGGAAAGGTGACTTCACTATATTTCTGACCAGAAACAGGACCTATCACAAGAATATTTTTTTTAGTGGGGCGATAGCTCTGAAAAGACAGATTGCCTATCTTTTCTTTCATCTCGGGCGAAATACGATCGGGGGGGGCTAATTCAAATCCCTCAGGTAAAATAAGAACAGCCCCCACATTCAAACCTCCCTTTTTACCATTAGCAAGAACTTGTTTAACTTGCATATCATAAGGAATTCGAACAACTGCTTCAAATACAGTATCAGGAAGTACCGCTTGTGGAACCTCAATATCCACGGGCTTATTAGCTAAATGGCAATTGGCACATACAATACGCCCGGTCGCTTCTCGTGGATTTTCATAACCCTGCTGTGCAAAAATGGGATATGCATTTGAAATGGATGTCCGAGTTATGATATATATCATCAGCGATACGGAAATAGATCGAATAATCTCTTTCTTTATCCAAGAAAAGGTGTTTTTAGTTTGCATGGTCCAATCATTGATCCCGAAAATTTCAACAATAAAATTAGGTAGGTCGCTTGTATAGTTCCCTATCCACAATTCGGCTATTTAGTTTACTGAAATAATTTTACTGGAATATAGTAGTAGGAGAAATCCCTGTAGGGTAGAATAAGTACGTCTTCAAATTGAAATGCTTTGCTTATGTACCTTATGTTACAAAGTAACAAATATTATAGTTGGATCAATCATTCATTGAATGATAAATCACTACAAGTGATGGAGATATACGATTTAAATAACGGAAGATCCAATATTTAAAAATTGTATCCAGAATGACTGGAAAAGTAGAAACAAGACCAGATATAATTTGATCGTTGTGAGCAAATCCAAAATCTTTGTAGACATAGCCAATCATTAGTTCCCAACCATGGGGCGAATGGAATCCGATACATAAATCAGTTAATAAAAGAATAGAAAAAGCTTTTATTGTGTCACTTAAGTTATATAGGAATTCTTGAACCCAAGAGTTAAGAATAGCAAGTTCTTCATTACCCAGAATAGAATAACCACTTAAAATAATGAAAGAGGTTATATTTGTCGATAAATGCAAAATCATATGGATATGATCCTCATTGTGCATCTTGATCAATTGCATCGTTTCTTTGTGGATTCCTATACGAAGTGTTTGTAGATGTATTTCCGGGTATTCTTTTATCATTTCGTCCAAGAGTAAGAGTTCTTCCAATTCTATGAATTTTTCTAGAATACTCTTTTCTTGAATATCAGTCAAAAAAGTTTCGGATTGCCTAGTATTCCACCAATTAGTAATCCAAAATTCAAGACATTTATTAAATGAGAGAGAGATCCACCAGGGCAAAAATACTATAGATGTAAGATATAGAAGAGGAAGAAATGCTTTCTTTTTTGCCATTTTTTCTTTTCATCTTTGAATTGTTAATGAACCCACCTCATTTGTTGAATCTATAATAAAATACCCGTTTCGAATGACGAAATAAGAAAAAATCTTGTTTCCACAGATACCTCAATTGAATTGATCAAATTCGAAGCCCTTTTCGATGAATGCTTAAAAGAACCAATTCAAGCAAGTAATGAATACTATATTATTCGGATTTTAAGCCAAAAGAACTCCTTTTATCCTTTCTATCAAAAAAGAAAATCTTTCGAAAAAAAAATGGCCGGCTACCCGCAGTTATAGTCCAGGAAAAATGGAGAGAGATTTATGAAGAATATTTTGATCTAACAATCACAAATTCAAAACCTAATGATCCAAAATGAGTGGCAAAACAAGACAGAAAAGTTATCTATCCTTATAATAGATCCAAACAATACTTTGCCTTTGATCATTAAGAAACACAAAAGAGAAAAAAAAGAAAGTTCGATTGACAAAATAAAGGAGAGAGAATTTACAAGATATGATCTATTTGTATCTAACCTATCAATTCATATTGAAAATAAAAAGAGAAATCCTTTATTCCGAAATGTTTTGATATACGAGGAGATGAATCTATTATTTTATTTCGATTTGCTACTTTATACTTGTTTTTTACTGAATTGAGTTGAGTGGATTTCCATACGCATAAATTCTTTTTTATGCGGACAAAAAAAGTTTCGTTTTATGGATGTTCCATATATGTCTACTTTGGCTCCAATGAACGTTCTGAAAAAGCTTTATTAAGCTATGCTGAAGAAAGAAAGAGAATTCTTGAATTTTTTCCCTGCCGGAATTTCTTCTTCAGCTCAAGTTTATTTCAAAATACTTCAATCGGTACGCGCAAGAAATAGGCCAATTCGGCGGCTTTTTGCTCAATTTCACGCGGAGTCAAATTCTCATCAGTACGTGTCAAGGGAACGGCCCCCTGTCCTTTTATTTCCATATAAAGGACACGACGAGCATAAATACCCTCTTTAACTTCTATTCGGATGGACTGAATATCTTTCATACGAAATCGTAGAAAGATGCGACGATTTTTTCCAGGAAATCCCCAACGAAAAATACACACTATTCCTTCTTTTCTATCGAATCGATCATAGCCACTACCTACATTCCACGAAATTGTGCACCACAAATAAGAACTAATAAAGAGACCTGCGATACCGTAGAAAGACATCACGATCCCTTGTGGAAAAAAAAGAATTTGTTGAGACGGAACTAAAGATATCCAATTCTTACCGAAATAACTGGAAGATCCAACTAATACGAATCCTAGTGAACCTAAAAAAAGGATAAAGGCCCAGCAGAAATTACTTATTTTTCGAGACCCCACTATAAGTTCTATCCATATATGTTCTGATCGCCAACTCATACTAGATCCAGTTGCATTTTATTGGAATTGAGAAAATAGTCCAAATGAATTTGACTTTCCTTTTTTTGTTTCCGAAGGAACTCTCATCAACTAGCGTCATTCGGATGTAACCCTTTAGGAGTAATTGATCTAATTGGTTAGATCAAATTGGTTAGGTCTAAAATAAGAATATCCTTTTTATATGATCTCCTATAGATATCCACATATAGATACATTGACTTTACATTTCATACATCCACCTCGATTCCGATCTATTTGAAAATTGCTATAATTTATTTACCCATATATTTACGCATACATAAGAGCTATGTTCGGAGGAAACCGCCATATTCTACTAAATAGATATCTGTGTTATCTATATCTAAGTCTTGAAAAAAAATGATAAGATTCGCACCTATCGAATCTAAAAAATCTTGTTTTTTTGAACATGAAAAGATAAAGAAGCCATTGCAATTGCCGGAAATACTAGGCCCACTAAAGGCACAAAGAGAGAAGGTAAGTTGTTAAGAGTTGTCATAGAATGGGTACCTCAATTTAATATTTGTACCTGTTATTGTTAGAAAGATATCTTAGAATAATTATAATTCGTATATAATTATATTGAGTATATATATTAAATAATAAGTGCAACGAATGGATAATTAAATAAATGAGACTTATTCTTCTTTATCTTTCTACATGAAATATACATATGATAATCTATTCTTGTCTTAAAATTCGAATCTTTTTTTTCTTTAATAAATAAAGAAATAAAGAGTTTCTTACAAATTCCCGAAGGATTCGTTAGAATTCAATCCAACAACAGGATTCTTAGTCAAAATAGAGATTCTCAGAAGATATAGTCGAAAGAAAAGATACTCTATATCGATATTTTCTATATTTGAATTATATATACCATACATACGAAGCAAGAAGGAAAGATGACCTTCGGTTTCTTTTATTTGCCTTGACCAATTTGAATTTCGAAGAAGGAACCATTTTTTTTATATTGTTGATAGGGATCTCCTAATTAATAATCAGTAATATCGGTTAAAAAAAGAATTATCCACACGATTCTTTATACAATTTCGAATTCAATATTCTTGATTATGTCACCAAAGAAAAAAGAAATTCTTCCTTAGAATTTTGACTTTGATTCCGGTAAAATGCCTAATTGTTCGCTACAAATACAAAAATGTAACTAAATAAAATAAAAATAATTTTACTTTAGGCTCCACTTAACTTAATAAGTGAATTTTAATTCAAAGGAAAAAAAGCGTGAAGCTTAAATAACTCACTCAGAATACCCTTTAAAGGATTACGTGGTACGATTAGATCGAATAAGCCCTTATGGAATAAATATTCAGCCGCTTGTGAACCTTCAGGTACTATCTTATTCAATGTTTGTTCAATTACTCTTTTACCTGCGAATGCAATGTAAGCATTAGGTTCGGCAATAATGATATCCCCCAACATCCCAAAACTAGCCGTTACCCCACCAGTAGTAGGGGATGTAAGGATTGATACATAGAATAACTTTTTATGGGATTGATAATCATATAAAGCGGCAGATATTTTAGCCATTTGCATCAAGCTCAAGCTTCCTTCTTGCATACGTGCTCCTCCGGAAGCACACACTAGAATCAGAGGTAAAAATTTATTGGTAGCGTACTCGATCAAACGGGTGATTTTCTCGCCTACTACGGATCCCATACTACCCCCCATAAACTGAAAATCCATAACTCCAATTGCTATGGGAATACCGTTTAGTCGACCTGTGCCTGTTTGAACAGCATCGGTTAATCCTGTCTTTCTTTGATAAGAATCAATACGATCTTTATAGGGTTCCTCCTCCGAATGAAATTCAATAGGATCTAGAGAAACCATGTCTTCATCCATAGGATCCCAAGTACCTGGATCAATCGAAAGTTCGATTCGATCTGAACTACTCATTTTCAAATGATATCCACATTGGTCACAAATATTCATTTTGGACTTCAAAAGTTTCTTATAATTTAATCCATAACAATTTTCGCATTGAACCCACAAATGCCTATATTTATGAGTCAAATCGAAATCAGTAGAATTTTCTTTTCGAGTGAAATCAATACCATTCCTGCTAGTTCTTATACTGGAGCTCCCCCTTTCATTACTATTTCTACTTTCACCATAAATGTAACTATAAATGTAACTGTCACTGGAATTGTCACTACTACTTAAAATGGAACTCTCAATACAGATTTGAGAAACAAGATAAGAGTTAATGCAACTAGTAATGTGATTATTCCAACTGTATTTAGTATCATACATGGAACGATCACAGGGCGGATCGTCATTCTTAGATCCATTCTTCAGATAAGCATAAGTCCGATAACTAAAAAAAGAACTTTCTTGTTCACTAAGTAAAGAAGGATCATTGTCAATCTCAAAAATTTGATTAGTAATATCAAAATATATGGAATATATATTCCTATTACTATCTCTAACTAAAAAGGTGTCATCAGAGATAAAATTACAAACGTCCCTGACACCCACTAAATGATTAGCATTACTGTAACTAGAACTTTCACTCCAACTATGAATCTTTTTATCCGTATCGTTTATAACCGGATCTTCACTTACACTGGTTTTTTCAATAGGATCACCAAACCTATCAATTGATTTACTTAGCCCACACCTGTATTCTAATTTTCCTTTATACAACATCGAATTGAACCACCATTTTTCCATAGAACTTTCTTGCCCCTATTTACATGAAAATACAATAGATGAATAGTCATTCGATGAAAAAGAATTGGAATATTTCATTTTATATCGGAATAAGTATAGAGATCCAATCACTGGATCATTAACTAATAAAATAAGGAATGAGTAAAGGATTTTCTTTTGTTTTGTGAGAACCCGGAGTATTACTTCGCTATAACTATATATATGATGGAACTCTTTTTTATTATAGAATATTCGAAATATTTTTTTTGAATTCGAAATTGAAATAGCGAGTTCCATCATCTTGTGTCAAATTCGCATCGAAAAATAAAGAAATATTTGTTCTCTTTTATCAAAAACTTTTTTCGTAAAATCTCGTCTATTCCAACACGGAACGAAAAGGACAATATACAGGATGGGTAGAAGAGGTTGTGATACTTGACTCCATTCATGATCCGAAACTAAGGGATTAAAAGAAT